CCATGAAAGGAACATTAATGATTCATATAAATCACTTAGTGGAAAATGTCCCGAATAAACCCAACGAGTAACTAATAATCCTGTTATACAGGAAAAAGTCATTATCATCCCCTTTTCGGATGAATCATATAATTTTACGATTTCATCGACTAAAAAAGTTATGAAATGAATTGTAATTACAATTGAAACAATCGAAAAAGAAATATGAGTTAATATATGCTCTAAAGTTGAAAATATCATAATTTTTTTTTAAGGAGTCCCATAATTATAAAAAGGAAATCGGAAATTGAATTCATTATAGGATCTATTTACTTTTTTTAGGAGATGACATGCCGCCACTCGGACTCGAACCGAGATGCTCTAGCACTGCTTCCTAAGAGCAGCGTGTCTACCAATTTCACCATAGCGGCTTGTCTTGAATTCATAATACCCTATGAATAAGCAATCGTCTAGATTTAAGAATTAAATTGTTGCAATATTTTTTAGGAAAGATTCAAATTGATGAATAAAAATTCGTTCAAATAGGTATTTGAAGGTTCATTATTTGAATTTAGGCTCTTAGTTTTAGTGTGTATTTTAGACTCTCCTCGACTTGAACTCTTGGAAAACTAGATAGTCCAACTATGAATTAAGGGATAGAACCCCCCCCAAAAAAAAAAAACATTTTTGTTTTGTTTTAATGAACTGTTTTTGATTTATTTGATTTCAAACATCGAAACCAAAAAATCCATTTTATCAATGAACAAAAAAATTTTGGATCAGTAAAAATTGACACATATTTATCCAAAAAAATTTGTTAAGTGTTTTTGAGTGGATTGATGGCAATAAATATATGGGAATCTATATAGGAATTCATAGAAAATCCAAAAAGAAGAAAGTTGCACAAAAAGGTTTAGAATTTTAATCAATTAGTTTCAATGATTTTGATTTTTTACTCGCCTTTCTATAGAGAAAACGTGGATCTAGAGAAAAAAGAAAACCTTATAAACCTTATATTCTTATATTATTGCTTATATTATTGTAAGAAACAGGCTGATGGGGAAAATAATACTCCCCACCTTGGAAATGAGAAAATATACTAAAAAGACAATTACGTATCTTATGTTTTTTTGTCAAAAAAAAAAGGATTCTTTTTTTTTTTAATTCAGTACGGTAAAGAGAAAAATCCTTATTCTAATTCTAAGAGCGAAACGAATTCCATTTCCTATTGATTAACTCAACAGGGAATGGAAAGCGGGAATTTTATTTTCGAAACGAAATGAGTCAATTTTTGAGTCAAACCGATTCAGATTATTGTAACATGTTATGTTTTATTACTTATTTTATTTGTTTGTTGCACAAAAAAACTTTTGGAATTCCCGGTAGAAATAGATTTCCCTAAGGAAAACGCTTTTAACGCTGCCCAATACCCCTTCTTTTTCCAAAAATTTTTACGAATACGCTTTTTTGATGCAGAAGTACGTTTTTTTGGAACTGCCATTTAAATAAAAATTAAGAGATTACTCATTGGTATAGCTGGATGTGAAAGACATCTATTGTTCAAAAGAAATTTGCGCTTTGCCAATTCATTATGTATTTCTTTTCTAGATAATATTTTTGATTCTAAAATCAAAAAGAATACATAAGATGCGTGAAAGATATGGGAAAATAGCATAAACTATTTTTATTACTAAAAAAAAAAAGAATATTCTTTTTTTTTTAGTAACTTGTCAAATTCGCGAAAAATATGCCTAATTTAACTTGAATTTGAAAGTTCGAAGGAAACTAGTAATTAATCTGCTTTTTTCATATGATTTGACCAATTGTAACTTCTTGATTTGAATATTTGAAGTATTTAGCAGAAACTTCCAAAGAATAAAGAATAAGTATAAAAAGAAATAAAAATTCAAAAATTCTATTTCTATTTAAGTTATTAAGTTAGTGCATATCTTTATTTTTTTATTGACTCCTTTCAAAAAGAGGTAAGATCCGGTGAATCGGAAACAATTAATATTAATTAAGAATTAAAAAACTTTTTTTATGGAACAGACATATCAATATGCGTGGATCATACCTTTCCTTCCACTTCCAGTTCCTATGTTAATAGGAGTGGGACTTCTTCTTTTTCCGACAGCAACAAAAAATCTCCGTCGTATGTGGGCTTTTTCGAGTATTTTATTGTTAAGTATAGTCATGATTTTTTCAACTAATCTGTCTATTCAGCAAATAAAAAGTAGTTTTATCTATCAATATGTATGGTCTTGGACTCTCGATAATGATTTTTCTTTAGAATTCGGCTACTTGATCGATCCACTTACTTCTATTATGTCAATGTTAATCACTACTGTTGGAATTATGGTTCTTATTTATAGTGATAATTATATGGCTCACGATCAAGGATACTTGAGATTTTTTGCTTATATGAGTTTTTTCAGTACTTCGATGTTGGGATTAGTTACTAGTTCTAATTTGATACAAATTTATATTTTTTGGGAATTGGTTGGAATGTGTTCCTATCTAT